ATCACATTGTTACATTATATATAGAGAAATTATCACAACAACTCTATGGAAAAAATATACGTCGGCCCTCGTTTTAGGGGTTTTTCGAGACAACCGTGTATATTAAGGGGGAGGGGGGTTTTTACCGAAAAACGTTTTTTTTTTAAAAGATTCGATTTTTTTTCCAAACCCGGGGTGAGTCTAATAATAGGAATAATTATGCCAGATAAAGTGAAGAATGTGTTAGAATAATGAAATGCATTGTACACGCACTATTATAGGAGGTTTCTTTCCGAGAGGGTTAATCACAATGCTTTTTCTACTCATTTGCCGCATTAATCAAAAAAACCAAACTGGTCCTACATGACCTGATATTTTCCCATGCCTTTCAGTAATGGTGAGTTTGACAATCTAATCTCCTGAATGATGAGTAATGAGATACGATAAGAAAAATGTCGAGGATAGCTCAAGTTTACCTTAATGAACCAGATGAGCCCTTCCGGGGAATAGCGATTTGCTTCATACCGAACTAAAAAACCAGGGCGGAAGATAAATCTTGAGACGATCAAGGATAAATATGCCATTAAAGGGAACTAGAGGACTGGCATTCTTGACGCGATCAAGGATTATATGAAGTTCGAGCATAATCAAATGTCAGGTTTGATCAATAGTAGGGGATAAAACAGTAATGTACCACAAACCGTACAATTTTTTTCATTCAAGAGGTTAATGGGGGTTTCTTACCAACGGCATTAAGTAATACTATGTAAAGTAGGGTTAAATGAAAAATATTATGCTATGAAATTACTGATTATAGATTAATGAGGGTTAAATAATTCAATGAAATGAAATAGCTGACAGTAGACTAATGTGGATTAAGCATAGTATGTAATAATATAGGGGAATATCGATTAATGAGGATTAAGCATAGTATATGTAATATACTAGAACTATATCTGTTATAGCTATTATGGAATGAGGGTATTATGTGGTATATTAAGGAATGTGGACTATATCATTAATATGTCACTCTAGCGTACAAAAATCAAATTTTTTTAATTTGACATTTATACGCTATAATAGCTATCAGGGGGCAGTTTAGGCAGAATCTTGGCTTTGGGAGCCAAGGGCAGGAGTTTGACCCTCCTTCCCCTGATATGTTTTGGGAGGGGTTTACACCCTCGATCTTCGACTTACAAGGTCGACGCTTTTTAGTTAAGCTACCAAAACTAATTTAGGCTGAGGATTTTGTTTTCTCATCAGCTAGTAAGTGGTATGATGATAAGGAATAAGGAAAAGTAGGAGATTGAGGCAATTTGACCTACTATAATGAATGGTTGTTCTACTGGTTGGCCTCCAATTCAAGTTAAAATAATTGAATTGGCTACAAGAAGTCAGAAGAAGATTTGTGTTATGGGTCGGAAGACGGTGCTTCGTTGTTTGGAGGTGTGGAGGAGAGGAACTAATATGAGGATAAAGATAGAGAATAGGAGGGCTAGGACTCCTCCTAGTTTATTGGGGATTGAGCGTAAAATTGCATAAGCAAATAAGAAGTATCATTCGGGTTTAATATGAGGTGGAGTAACGAGTGGGTTTGCTGGGATGAAATTTTCGGCATCTCCTAGTAGGTTAGGTATAAATAGGGCTAATGCGGCTAAGAAGAAGATTATAACGAAGAAGCCAAGTAGGTCTTTATAAGAGAAGTATGGGTGAAATGAGATTTTGTCTGCATCGGAGTTAATACCTAGAGGGTTGTTAGAGCCTGTTTCATGAAGGAATAGAAGGTGAATGACTGTTAGGGCTAAGATTAGAAATGGGAGTAGGAAGTGGAAGGCAAAGAAACGTGTGAGGGTGGCATTGTCTACTGAGAAACCTCCTCAGATTCATTGTACTAGTATATTTCCAATATAAGGAAATGCGGATAGAAGGTTAGTAATAACTGTAGCCCCTCAGAAAGATATTTGTCCTCATGGTAGGACATAGCCGACAAAGGCTGTTGCTATTAATAGGAAGAGAAGAATTACGCCAATGTTTCATGTTTCTTTATAAAGGTAAGAGCCGTAGTATAATCCTCGGGCAATATGGAGGTAGACACAAATAAAGAATAGTGAGGCCCCGTTAGCATGGATATTGCGAATAAGTCAGCCATAGTTGACGTCGCGGCAAATATGGACTACTGAGGAGAAGGCTATAGAAATGTCTGCGGTATAGTGTATAGCTAGGAAGAGTCCTGTGAGAATTTGGATAATCAAGCATAGTCCTAGAAGTGAGCCAAAATTTCATCATAATGAAATATTAGATGGAGCAGGTAGGTCAACTAGGGCGTGGTTTATGATTTTTAAAAGTGGGTGGGTTTTTCGGATGTTAATGGCCATTGGTTCTTATAGTTGAATGAACAACGATAGTTTTTCAAGTTATTAGTCTTGGTTAAAGTCCAGGTAGGAATAATGGTATATTTTATGTTTGTAATAATGATTGGTTTAATTTTAGGTTTAATAGGTGTAGCATCTAATCCTTCTCCTTATTATGCTGCTTTAGGTTTAGTTACTGCTGCAGGGGTTGGATGTGGTTTGTTAGTAGGGTATGGTGGATCTTTTATGTCATTAGTTTTATTTTTAATTTATTTGGGAGGAATGTTGGTAGTTTTTGCTTATACTGCGGCTCTTGCTGCGGAGCCTTATCCGGAGGCATGAGGGGATTGGTCGGTGTTATTGTATGTTGGATTTTATTTGGTAGGGTTATTTATGGTTGGTAAGTATTTTATGGTTGAAGGATGGGGTTTACATTGAACTGGGATGGAGGAAATAAGTAGTTTGGATATAGTACGGGGAGATTTTTGGGGAGTTGCTTTGTTGTATTCTGATGGGGGTTGGATATTAGTTTTAGGGGGTTGGGTATTGTTGTTAACTTTGTTTGTGGTATTAGAATTAACTCGAGGTTTATCTTGGGGTGCTTTGCGAGTAGTTAGGTGGAGATGATTAGGGTAATTAAGGTTAATGTTAGGAATAGAAGTGTTAGGTAAGTTTTAATGAAACCTTGTTGGGGTTTGGTAGATAATTTAATGAGGGGTGTTTGTTGGATAAGGTTACTTTTAGGCCCAATTTTTTCGCTTCAGGTTAGGTCGATTAGGTGTGTTGAAATATGTTGGGCTCAGTTTAGACTGGTTTTTGGGAGAAGTCGGTGAATGATGGAGGGAAAGTAACCTAGTATGTTAGAGAAGTGATGGGGGTGGAGTATAGGACTGATTTTGAAGTAGGAGTTAGTAAGATTAGTGAGTTCGAGGGCTAGGAGGAGGCCTGTAATTGTGACTAGGAGGGCGGATAGTTTAAGTAAGGGAGGTATGGTTATGATTTGAGTTTTTGTTGGGGTGAGATTAAGGGTAATAATTAGACCAGCAATAATGCTTCCGTAAGCAAGGCGTTTGATGGGGTTAATTACTAATGGATTGTTTTCGTTGATTGGAGAGAGTGTGTTGAATCGGGGATAGTTTATTAATGCAAAGAAGATGAGACGGAGACTATAGATGGCTGTAAAGGATGTTGCTACGAGGGTAAGGATTAGGGCTCAGGCGTTTAAGTGGGAAGTGTTTATAGATTCAATGATGGCGTCTTTTGAGAAAAAGCCTGATAGGAATGGTATACCTGTGAGGGCTAGACTACCAATTGTTAGGGAGGTTGAGGTAAATGGTAAAAGTTTATGGAGGCCCCCTATTTTTCGAATATCTTGTTCATCGTTAAGGCTGTGAATAATTGATCCGGAGCAGAGGAAAAGTATTGCTTTGAAGAAAGCGTGGGTACAGATGTGAAGGAAGGCTAGTTGGGGTTGATTAAGGCCGATAGTGACTATTATCAATCCTAGTTGACTTGATGTTGAGAAAGCAATGATTTTTTTAATATCATTTTGGGTTAGAGCACATGCGGCTGTGAAGAGGGTAGTAAGTGCTCCTAAGCATAGGCAGGTTGTTAGGATTAGATTGTTGTCTTGAATGAGAGGGTGAAGGCGAATTAAGAGAAAGATACCTGCTACAACTATTGTACTTGAGTGGAGTAATGCTGATACTGGTGTAGGACCCTCTATAGCTGAGGGTAGTCATGGATGTAGGCCGAATTGTGCTGATTTTCCAGCTGCGGCTAATACAAGACCAAGGAGTGGCAGGGTTAGGTCTTTGTTTTTTGATAGGATAAAGAGTTGGTGGATTTCTCATGAGTTGAGGTTAGTAGCTAGTCAGGCTATGCTTAGGATTAGTCCAATGTCACCAATTCGGTTGTAGATAACGGCTTGTAATGCTGCTGTATTAGCGTCTGTTCGGCTATACCATCAACCAATGAGCAGGAAAGATATAATTCCAACTCCTTCCCAACCAATGAATAACTGGAATATGTTGTTGGCAGTGACTAGGATAATTATTGAGATTAGGAATAATAGGAGATATTTAAAGAAGCGATTTATGTTAGGATCAGAGTGTATGTATCAAAGAGCAAATTCGAGAATGGATCAGGTAACATATAAAGCTACAGGTGTAAAGATGATTGAATATAAATCAAATTTGAAGCTTATGTTAATGTCGAATGGGCCTATATTTATTCAATTTCAGTTGGTAGTGATTGATTCTAAACTTTGGTCGAGAAAAATAAATAAAGGAATTAAACTAATGAAAAAGGAGATTTTTACGGCAGTTTTTACATATAAGGATGATCAGTTTGGTTTTAGTTCTTTGGGTGAAAGAGAGGAAATTAGTGGGAAGGCGAGGATAATAAAGATTAAAAGAAAGGATGAGTTAAAGATAATATTCATAGCTCTTGCTTGGAGTTGCACCAAGAGTTTTTGGTTCCTAAGACCAATAGATTACTATTATCTTTCAAGAGCCGAGTGAGCCATGGGCTCGAACCATGATAAGAAGAATTAGCAGATCTTCGTGTCCCGGACCTCTCTCGGTATATAAAAAGATTTTAACTTTTGTCTTTAGAACCACAATCTAATGTTTTGGTTAAACTATAAATACAGAATGTTCAGCCTCAGATAAGTTCTGGTTTGAGGATTAGTAATAGTACGGGTATGATGTGGAGGCTGAGGAGGAGATGTTCTCGTGTGTGGGAGGGGTTAAGTGAGAGGAGGTGGTTGGGTGTTGTTCCTCGTTGAGTTATAAGGAATATGTAGAGGGAGTAGGATGCTGTGATTAATACTCCTGAGCCTGTGAGGATTAAGGTTCAGTTGGATCAGTTGAATAATGATGTAATGATGAAGAGTTCTCCTATGAGGTTTGGGGATGGGGGTAAAGCGAGATTGGCGAGATTAGCAAGAAATCATCAGGTTGCTATGAGTGGGAGAATGATTTGGATTCCTCGAGCTAGGAGAAGAGTTCGACTGTGAATTCGTTCATAATTAGTATTGGCTAAGCAGAATAAAGCTGATGAGATTAGGCCGTGGGCGATTATTAGTGTTGTTGCTCCTGCGAAACTTCATGGGGTTTGGATAAGGATGGCTGCTGCGACAAGACCTATATGGCTAACTGAGGAGTAAGCAATGAGAGATTTTAAATCTGTTTGTCGTAAACAGATAGAGCTGGTTATTACGATGCCTCAGATAGCTAAGATTAAAAATGGGTAAGCTATTTCTTTAGTAAGGGGGTTAAGTATAATAATAATTCGAATTATTCCGTAACCCCCTAGTTTTAGTAGTACAGCGGCTAGAATTATTGAGCCAGCGATTGGAGCTTCGACGTGGGCTTTTGGTAGTCAAAGGTGTACTCCGTAGAGTGGTATTTTAACAAGGAAGGCAATAATGCAGGCAGTTCATCAGAATTTGTCTGTTCATGAATGAAGGTTAACATATTGAGAATGTTGGATAATAAATATTGAGAGGGTACCGAGGTTGTTTTGTATAGATAGTAGAGCAATGAGTAATGGGAGAGATCCAATTAGGGTGTAAAATAGGAAGTAAGTTCCTGCATTTAAGCGTTCTGTTTGGTTACCTCATCGTGTAATAATAATAAGTGTGGGGATAAGTGTGGCTTCAAATATAATATAAAATAAAATTATTTCTGTTGCGGAAAAAGCTATGATGAGGAAGAATTGTAGGGAGATTAGGAGGGAAATATAGGTTCGTTGTCGGGTTAAAGGTTCTGGGGAAATGTGATTTTGGCTAGCTAGGATTATTAGTGGTAAGAGTCAGCATGTAAGAATGAGTAGTGGAGTGGATAAAGGATCAATGGCTAAATATTGGTTGGAGAAGTCTCAGCCAATATCTGAGTTTCATTTAAATCAGAATAGACTTATTGTAGCAATAAGAAGGCTATGGATAGAGGTAGTAGTTCACAGTCATTTTTTATGGGAAAATCAAGTAATGGGAAATAGTATGATTGTTGGAATTAAGATTTTTAACATTGGAGGAGGTTGAGGTTTTGTAGTTTGTCGGAACCGTGTGAGCGAGAAGCAGCGACTAGGATAGCTAATCCTGCACTAGCTTCACAAGCAGAAAATGTTAGAAGGATTATAGGGGTAATAGAGCTGGAGGTGGAATTTAATGTTATAGATCAGATGGCGGTAGCGATGAATAGGGTGAGTATTATACCTTCAAGGCATAGGAGGGCGGATAAAAGATGTGAACGGTTAAATGCGAGGCCTATTAAGCCTAGGATGAATGCTGAGGTGAAACTGAAATATATAGGGGACATAAGATGTTTATGGATTTTCACCATAATTTGCTAAGCCGAAATTAGCGGTCTTAATTTGGACTAAACATCTATTCTGCTCATTCAAGGCCTCCTTGGAATCATTCGTAGATGAGCCCTAAGGTAAGTAAGATTAAGATAATTGTTGCTCAAAGGAGTGTGGAAAGTGGTGTTAATAATTGATTTCCTCAAGGTAGTGGTAATAAGAGAGCGATTTCTAAATCAAATAGGAGGAATAAGATTGCTACTAAGAAGAAGCGTAAAGAAAAGGGGAGGCGGGCGCTTCCTAGTGGGTCAAAACCACATTCATAGGGAGATAATTTTTCATTATCTGGGTTTAATGACGGCAATCAAAATGCAATTAAAGCGAGGATTAGGGAAATCAGGGCCGTGGTCGCGACAGACGACATGATGAGGTTCATTACTTTTCCTTGGGTTTTAACCAAGATTAAGTAATTGGAAATCACTTGTACTAATTTATACTAGAAAAGCAATTATGAGCCTCATCAATAGATGGATACATAAAGGAATAATCACACTACATCTACAAAATGTCAGTATCATGCTGCGGCTTCAAAGCCGAAATGATGTTCTGATGTAAAGTGATATTGGATTTGTCGTATAAGACAAACTGCTAAAAATGTTGAACCAATAATAACGTGAAGGCCATGGAATCCTGTGGCAACATAAAATGTTGTTCCGTAGACTCCGTCGGCGATAGTGAATGGTGCTTCGTAGTATTCTATAGCTTGAAGGGATGTAAAGTAAACTCCTAGAATGATGGTTAAAGTAAGGGCTTGAATTGCTTCTTTTCGGTTACCTTCTATTAAACTATGATGGGTTCAAGTTACGGTTACTCCTGAAGCTAGAAGTACTGCAGTGTTTAAGAGTGGGACTTCGAATGGATCTAAAGGATTGATTCCTGTTGGTGGTCAGCATCCACCTAATTCAGGGGTTGGTGCGAGGCTGGAATGATAGAAGGCTCAGAAAAAGCCTAAGAAGAAGAAAACTTCTGATGTGATGAATAAGATTATTCCATAACGAAGGCCTTTTTGTACAGGAGGGGTGTGATGGCCTTGGAATGTTCCTTCTCGAATAACGTCACGTCATCATTGAATTATTGTTAGGAGAAGAAGGGTTAATCCTAAATAGAGAAGGAGAAGTGAGTGGAAATGAAATCAGATGGCTAAACCCGATGTTATAAGAAGGGCAGCGGTAGCTCCTGTTAGGGGTCATGGGCTTGGGTCAACTATGTGATATGCATGTGCTTGGTGAGCCATTATACGTTTTCTTGTAAATATAAGCTTAGTAGGAGGACAAATACATATGCTTGGATTATTGCTACAGCTACTTCTAGAATTGTTAATAAGAACAGGATTGTAGAGGTTAATAGGGCTACAGTTGGTATGATAGTTAAGAGAACGAATGCTGCGGTAGCAATTAATTGTATTAGAAGATGGCCTGCTGTTAAGTTAGCAGTTAGTCGGACTCCTAAAGCTAATGGTCGAATAAATAGGCTGATAGTTTCGATAATAATAAGGATTGGAATTAAAGGGGTTGGTGTTCCTTCTGGAAGAAGGTGGCCTAATGCAATTGTGGGTTGGTTTAATATACCAATTAATACAGTTGTAAGTCATAGTGGAAGAGCGAATGCTATGTTTAGAGAAAGTTGTGTTGTGGGGGTAAATGTATATGGGAGAAGGCCTAGGAGGTTAATGGTAATTAGGAATAATATTAGGGCTGTTAGTAATATGGCTCATTTATGTCCTCCAAGGTTAATTGGTTGTATAAGTTGATAAATAAAGCGATTAATAAATCAGGCTTGGAGGGTGATTAGTCGGTTATTTAATCATCGATTAGTTGGAGTTGGGAAGGTTAATCATGGGATTAGGATTGCTAGGGCAATGAGGGGGATTCCAATAAGTGACGGACTTAAGAATTGGTCAAAAAAGCTTATAATCATGGTCAATTTCAGGGATTGGGTTTAGGTTTTTCAGTACTTTTTAGAGTTGGATCATTGTTGAATAGGTGATTTATAATTTTATTTGGTAAAATAGTAAGAAAGATAATTCATGAGAATAATAAGATTAAAAATCATGGGTTAGGATTTAATTGAGGCATATCATTAAGGGTGGTTGGGAGTCACCAATGTTTAGCTTAAAAGGCTAATGCTAGGCCCAGTTTAGCTTCTTAATGAGGCTTCTTCTAGCATTGATGAAGATCAGGCTTCGAAGTGTTCTAAAGGAACTGCTTCTACTACGATAGGTATAAAACTGTGATTAGCGCCACAAATTTCTGAACATTGACCATAATAGACACCAGGGCGTGAGACAATAAAGGCAGTTTGATTAAGTCGTCCTGGAACAGCATCTATTTTTACACCTAGAGCTGGAACAGCTCATGAATGTAGGACGTCTTCTGCTGATACTAGGACTCGAATAGGTGATTCTATAGGTACTACTATACGGTGGTCTGTCTCTAATAAACGGAATTGGCCTGGAGTCAAGTCTTGAGTTTGAATTATATAAGAATCAAATGCTAGGTCTTCATAATCTGTGTATTCGTAACTTCAGTATCATTGATGACCTATAGCTTTAATAGTTAGATGTGGATCATTGATTTCGTCTATAAGATATAAAATTCGTAGTGATGGGAGAGCAATTATAATGAGGATAATAGCAGGTAAGATGGTTCAAACGATTTCGATTTCTTGGGAGTCAAGAATGTATTTATTTGTAAGTTTAGTTGTAACTATTGCTGTAATAATGTAGAGAACTAGGGTGCTAATTAAGAATACAATTATTAGTGTGTGGTCGTGAAAATGAATAAGTTCTTCCATAACTGGGGAGGCTGCATCTTGGAATCCTAATTGTGAGGGGTGTGCCATTGTAAAATAAGATACGTAAGGGTTTAACTCACAATTCTGTCCCGACAAGGCAGTGTAATATATTTTACTAGTATCTTATAAAGAAAGTGACAGAGTGGTGATGTGGCTGGCTTGAAACCAGCATATGGGGGTTCAATTCCTTCCTTTCTTGTTAAAAAGAGGGTCGTTGGACTTGAACAAATGCCGGTTCTTCATAGGTGTGATAAGGAGGAGGGCAACCATGTAGTCATTCTACATTTGTATGTGGAAGTTCAACGGATAATACTTCTCGTTTTGAGGCAAATGCTTCTCAAATGATAAATAGTAATATAATTACAGCAACAAGAGAAATTAGGGAGCCAATTGATGAAATTGCGTTTCATAGAGTATATGCATCTGGATAATCTGAATATCGTCGTGGTATACCTGCGAGACCTAGGAAATGTTGAGGGAAGAAGGTTAAATTTACTCCAATAAATATAACTGTAAATTGGATTTTTGTTCAGGTTTGATGGAGAGTAAAACCAGAGATTAGAGGGAATCAGTGAATAAGGCCTGCCATAATGGCAAATACTGCTCCTATTGAAAGAACATAGTGAAAGTGAGCTACTACATAGTAGGTATCATGAAGGACAATGTCTAATGAGGAGTTAGCTAAGACAATCCCTGTTAAGCCACCTACTGTAAAAAGGAAGATAAATCCTAAAGCTCAGAGAAGAGGAGTATCTCATTTAATAGATCCTCCATGAAGAGTTGCTAATCAGCTAAAGACTTTGACACCTGTAGGAATAGCGATAATTATTGTTGCAGAGGTGAAATAGGCTCGAGTGTCTACATCTATTCCTACTGTAAACATATGATGGGCTCATACAATAAAACCAAGTAGACCAATTGCTATTATTGCTCAAACTATACCCATATACCCAAATGGTTCTTTTTTACCTGAATAATAGGCTACTACATGTGAGATTATCCCGAAGCCGGGTAAAATTAAGATATAAACTTCAGGATGACCAAAAAATCAAAATAAATGTTGATAAAGGATTGGGTCTCCTCCACCTGCAGGGTCAAAGAATGTAGTATTAAGGTTACGATCTGTAAGTAATATTGTAATTCCTGCTGCAAGAACTGGAAGTGAGAGGAGAAGAAGAATAGTGGTTACAAGAATAGATCAAACAAATAATGGTGTTTGATATTGGGAAATAGCTGGTGGTTTTATATTAATAATGGTTGTGATAAAATTAATTGAAGCTAAAATTGATGAAACACCGGCTAAGTGAAGAGAAAAAATAGCTAAATCAACAGATGGTCCAGCATGTGCTAGATTGCTAGCTAATGGAGGATAAACTGTTCAACCAGTACCTGCTCCAGCTTCTACTCCAGCAGAGGCGAGGAGAAGAAGAAATGATGGTGGAAGAAGTCAGAAACTTATGTTATTTATTCGTGGGAAGGCTATATCTGGCGCTCCAATTATTAAAGGAACTAATCAATTTCCGAAACCACCAATTATAATTGGTATAACCATGAAAAAGATTATTACAAAAGCGTGGGCGGTTACGATTACATTATAAATCTGATCATCTCCTAAAAGTGATCCAGGTTGCCCAAGTTCAGCTCGAATTAGGAGACTTAGGGCTGTTCCAACTATACCTGCTCATGCACCAAAAATCAGGTAAAGGGTGCCAATATCTTTGTGGTTGGTAGAAAATAGTCAACGATTAATTGCCACAGGTAAGATGGCTGAGAATAAGCGGCGGATTGTAGCTCCGTTTACAGAGGTCAGAGTCCTCTTCTTATCAAAGCCTTGAAGTAGCTGTTTACGTTGGATTGCAAATCCAAAAACGGAGGTTAGTTCCCTCCCGGGGCTTTCTCCCGCCTTTGTCTGTGGCGGCGGGAGAAAGTTTAGATAGAAGTTCGCTGGATTAAACGCTTAGCTGTTAACTAAGATTTTGTAGGATCGAGGCCTGCCTATCTAGAAGGTTTTAGCTTAATTAAAGCATCTGAGTTGCATTCAGAAGATGTGAGATAAAGTCTTGCAAGTCTTAGCAGAAATTAGAGGATTTTCACTTCTACTTAAAGCTTTGAAGGCTTTTGGTCTATTGTTAACCTAAATTTCTATGGGATGAGTGTAAAGATTGTGGGTGTTAAGGGGAGAAGGAGAATGGATAAGGTTGCTGAGGTTAATAGAATGAGGGTTGGATGGTTGGGTTTTGTTCGTCAAGATGATGATATGTTGGTTGGGTTAGGGCTTATAGTTAGTGTTGTAGCATAACATAGACGTAAATAAAAGAATAAACTAAGAAGGGCTATGAGGGCTATGATAGTAGCTGGAATAAATAAACTTTGTTTTGTTAGTTCTTGAAGGATTAATCATTTGGGTATGAATCCGGAAAGTGGGGGTAATCCTCCTAGGGAAAGGAGTGTTAATAGAGTAATAATAGATAAAAGAGGAGACTTGGTTGATGATGAGGCGATTGAATTAATTTTGGTTGAGTTAAAGATTTTGAATAAGAGGAAGGTTGTGAGTGTTATGATAATATATAGGATAAGGTTAAGTAGGGTTAGGTTAGGAGCATAATGTAAAATTGTAATTATTCATCCGAGGTTTGCGATTGATGAGTAGGCTAGAATTTTTCGTAATTGTGTTTGGTTGAGTCCTCCTCATCCTCCAATGATTGTTGAGAGAATTCCAAGAGATAATAATAAGTTGGGGTTAAGTAAGGGATATAGTTGAAGTAAAATAGCGAATGGGGCTAGCTTTTGTCAAGTTGATAAGATGAGCCCTGTGGTGAGGTCTAAGCCTTGGAGGACTTCAGGTAATCAAAAGTGTAGTGGTGCGAGACCAATTTTTAGGGCAAGTGCGGTTAATGCTAGTGTGGCAGAAGTTGGGTTAATTATTTCAGTTAAACTTCATTCACCTGAAGTTCAAGCGTTTGTGATGCTAGCAAATAATAATAGAGCGGAGGCAGTTGCTTGAGTAATGAAATACTTTGTAGTAGCTTCTACTGCTCGTGGGTGGTGTTGGCGAATTATTAGGGGAATAATAGCTAAAGTATTGATTTCAAGGCCTATTCATACTAGGAGTCAATGTGATCCAATAAATGTAAGGGTGGTTCCTAGGCCTAAACTTGAAATTAGGATGGTTAATACAGTAGGGTTCATTAGTAAAGGAAGGATTTTAACCAACATGGTTGGGGTATGGGCCCAAAAGCTTTATTAGCTGACTTTACTAGGGAATAGTGTAATAGGAAACACGGAGGGTTTTGATCTCTTAGATATAGGTTCGAATCCTATTTTTCTAGAAGGAAGTGGAGAGGTTTTAACTCTCATTATCCACTCTATCAAAGTGGTCCTTTGATTCAGGCACACTTCCTTAGGTGATTGGGGGTAGGCTTGATGTAGCGAGAGGTAGGGCTATATGTCATAGGATAATTGCTAAGGTGAGGGGTAGGAAGTTTTTTCATACTAAGTGTATGAGTTGATCATAGCGGAAGCGGGGGTAAGATGCTCGAATTCATAGGAAGATGAATGTTAGTAATGTGGCTTTTATTATGAGGCTGAGTGTTGAGATTTGTGGGAGAAGAGGGTTGTAGGAAGTTCCTATGAATAAGATAACTGATAGGGTATTTATTAATAGGATGTTAGTATATTCGGCTAAGAAGAATAGGGCGAATGGGCCTCCTGCATATTCAATGTTAAATCCTGATACTAGTTCTGATTCTCCTTCTGTTAAGTCAAATGGAGCTCGGTTAGTTTCTGCTAGGGTTGAAATGTATCATATTAGGGCTAATGGTCAACCTGGGATTAGAAGTCAGATAGTTTCTTGAGCTAGATTAAATGTGTGAAGGGTAAATCCTCCGGCGAATACGATTATTGATAGTAGGATAAGGCCTAAGCTTACTTCGTATGAGATGGTTTGTGCTACAGCACGTAATGCTCCTATTAGAGCATATTTTGAGTTGGATGCTCATCCGGATCCTAAAATAGTGTAGACAGTAAGGCTTGAGATTGCTAGGATGAATAATAAACCTAGGTTGAGATTAATGATTGAGTGGGGAAGAGGGAGGGGTATTCATATGAGTAAGGCTAGTGTTAGAGCTATTGTGGGGGTGATTAGGAATAAAAATGGAGAGGATATTGATGGACGGACGGGTTCTTTGATAAATAGTTTTAGGCCATCTGCAATAGGTTGGAGTAGGCCGTAAGGCCCGACAATGTTTGGACCTTTACGGAATTGTATGTAGCCGAGAATTTTTCGTTCAATTAATGTGAGGAAGGCTGTGGCTAAAAGGATTGGGATAATGTAGGCAAGGGGATTAATTAAATAGAGTAAAATGGGTTGGAGCATAGTTGAGGAGAGGATTTGAACCTCTGGATTAAAGGACTTAGGTCTTTTGCATTTACCAGGCTCTGCCACCTCAACAACCCTTTTTTTGGGCACTAGGTGATCTTTTCTTATCTATTTTAGTTTTATTCAATAGATGAAAATAGGGCGTGCTAGTGGCATTGGCCCTACTTTTCCGGTCCTTTCGTACTAGGAAAAGTGTATTCATAGATAGAAACTGACCTGGATTTCTCCGGTCTGAACTCAGATCACGTAGGACTGTTAATCGTTGAACAAACGAACCCTTAATAGCGGTTGCACCATTAGGATGTCCTGATCCAACATCGAGGTCGTAAACCCTTTCTTCGATAGGGACTCTGAGAAAGGATTGCGCTGTTATCCCTAGGGTAACTTGGTTCATTGATCAGGAAATCCTGGGTCATTTTTCGATAAATATTTTATTAATTAGAATTGTCATTCTAATTTTTAAGTACTTAGTACTCAATCGATGAGGGGGATTTGTTTTTCCCCTTGGTCACCCCAACCAAAAACAGTTAAATTAGAAGTATTGTATATTTTGTTTATATCCTGGGAAGTGGATGATTACATAATTAATTTAAGTGTTTGAAGCTCCATAGGGTCTTCTCGTCTAATGTTATTATATTCGCTTCTGCACGAATAGATCAATTTCATTGATTAGAAAATAGAGACAGTTAAACTCTCGTGATGCCTTTCATACAGGTCTTCATTTAAAAGACAAGTGATTACGCTACCTTTGCACGGTCAAAATACCGCGGCCGTTGAACATTATCACAGGGCAGGCGGGACCTCTTATGGTTTATCAAGAGGCGATGTTTTTGGTAAACAGGCGGAGTTTGTGTTTGCCGAGTTCCTTTATTTTCTTTTAATCTTTCCTGATGACACTCCTGTGTAGGGATAACGAGTAGGAGAATAGGGTTTTCTAGTTGATGGTTAAGTGATATAATGACCTCAGTTTGGGGTCGTTTAATTATCAGTGATTTAATTCTTTCTGACGTACACTTGTGTCGGGAGAGATTTATTCTCTTTATTACTCATTTTAGCATAAGTTCTTTTATATAAATATAAAATAACCCAATAGGATAAAGGGGGTTGTGAGTAAATATCTGGATTAAAGGTTTGATTATTAGATTAGAGCTGCGACGCTTACTTGACAGGTGGCTGCTTTTAGGCCCACTGAGATGGTAACCTTAATAATTATGATCATTTCCCACCTTAAAAAGTTGTGTCTTGGTTTAGAAGGGTTGTACCTCTTCTAAATAACTATTAATTCTTATAGATTTCTTTGACGAGTAAGTCTTGTCTAGATAGTGAAAAATTAATGCAGAACTAAAGTTCTTTTCTTGGGTAACCAGCTATCACTAAACTCGGTAGGCTTTTCACCGCTACTCGGAAGTCTTCCCACTCTTTTGCCACAGAGACGGGTTAGCTCTATAATGCTGCTTCGGAGTAGCTCGTTTAGTTTCGGGGAGATAGACTTAAGGTCTTTTTGCCTAGTTTTTCTAGCTAAATCATGATGCAAAAGGTACGAGGTATGATCTCTGCTTTTTAGTACTTTAATGGTTTGTTTCATTTCTTTTTCAGCTTTCCCTTGCGGTACATAAGCTATTGCGCTGGGGTTATTGTTCTGTCACCCATACTAAAAGGTTGAGAATGTTTTGATTAAAAATTATAATATAGATTAGATTTATAAGGTCTAGTTAAATTGGTATATAGGCTAGCTTTGAGGTTCAAAATGATCCGAATTGCACGGATATCTCCTCGGTGTAAGGGAGGTGCTTTACTGATTTAGCCACATTTTGATTCCAAGTGCACTTTCCAGTACACTTACCATGTTACGACTTGCCTCCTCTTATTGGAGAAATGTATTTATGGAAAGGAGTGAGTTACTTTTGAGGAGAGTGACGGGCGGTGTGTGCTTATCCCAGAGCCGATTTCAGGGGAGTATTCTGATCTCCTCTTACTGCTAAATCCACCTTTAGGTGTGTTTTCAGTTTACCATTCGTATATTTTTGGAAAAAAATGTAGCCCATTTCTTCCCACTTCATTTGCTACACCTCGACCTGACGTTTTGGAGTTTTATTCTTTTTGCTTACTTTTGATCCTTCACAGGGTGGGCTGACGACGGCGGTATATAGACGGTAATGGCAAGAAGTGGTGAGGTTGAACGGGGATTATCGGTTATAGAACAGGCTCCTCTAGGTGGGTATGGGATACCGCCAAGTCCTTTGGGTTTTAAGCTAGCGCTTGTAGTACTCTGGCGAACAATATAGTGGGATGTTGTCTAAGTTTGTGGTTGGGCATAGTAGGGTATCTAATCCTAGTTTGGGTCCCAACTGTCGTGACATCAAGGTTCCTTAATTTATAAAGTCACTTTCGTTGTTGTTTATTCCACTCATGGATACGTATAACAGTTTTATGAGGTCTAAACTTTAGTAGTTAAAGGTCATTCTTTAATCACTCTTTACGCCGGGATGTGTTAATGTGAGTTACTCGTATAACCGCGGTGGCTGGCACGAGATTAACCAACTCTGTTAACTTTAACTGAGTCAAGCTTACGCTTATGAAATCAATGTTTATTACTGCTGAAATCCCTTGGGGGTGTGGCTTAGCAAGATGTCTTGGGCTACGTGTGTGTGTGCCTGATACCTGCTCCTAGTTATTTGATAGAATAATTAGGGCATTCTCACGGGAGAGCTGAAACTTGCATGTATAATTCTAGTTACAATTAACACTAAGGCCAGGACCAAACCTTACATGCTTGCGGAAAAAAATTAATTTTCATCTTAGCATCTTCAGTGCCATGCTTTAAATTAAGCTACACTAGC